TTTTAAATATATAATTCAAGTAGGCAAATCGAAAAAAAAAAAAAGATGGTTGAATCAAAATAATTCCTTTTTAAGTTCTATTTCTTTCAGAGGGTAATATGAATGTTCTATTATGTTCTATCAAAACACTAAAAGGTTTATACGATATATCCGGTGTGGAAGTAGGCCAACATTTCTATTGGCAAATAGGAAGTTTCCAAGTCCATGCGCAAGTACTTATTACTTCTTGGGTCGTAATTGCTATTTTATTAGGTTCAGCCATTCTAGCTGTTCGTAATCCACAAACCATTCCTACTGATGGTCAGAATTTCTTTGAATATGTTCTTGAATTCATTCGAGACGTGAGCAAAACTCAAATTGGAGAAGAATACGGCCCATGGGTTCCCTTTATTGGAACTATGTTTCTATTTATTTTTGTTTCGAATTGGTCAGGGGCTCTTTTACCCTGGAAAATTATACAGTTACCTCACGGGGAGTTAGCCGCACCCACAAATGATATAAACACGACCGTTGCTTTAGCTTTACTTACTTCAGTAGCATATTTTTATGCGGGCCTTACAAAAAAGGGATTGAGTTATTTCGGTAAATATATTCAACCAACGCCAATCCTTTTACCTATTAACATCTTAGAAGATTTCACAAAACCGTTATCGCTTAGTTTTCGACTTTTCGGAAATATTTTAGCTGATGAATTAGTAGTTGTTGTTCTTGTTTCTTTAGTACCTTTAGTAGTTCCTATACCAGTCATGTTCCTTGGATTATTTACAAGCGGTATTCAAGCTCTTATTTTTGCAACCCTAGCTGCGGCTTATATAGGCGAATCCATGGAAGGTCATCATTGACTAGTTTCCAACACAGTCTTTTTTAGCTTAGCCTGACGCAATGTATGCGCCGTTTGAGGTAATCCACTTAGGGAAGATAAATAGACAAATAAGGTATAAATCAAGATATAGACGATCTAGAGTAATTGTAAAAAAGGTTACGATATTTTTTAATTGTAAAAAAAAAATATGGATTGGTTTGCGTAGGAATGGGGGGTCGAACTAGGTGTATATAATCTAATCGCTATAAGAAAACTCTTGTAAATCTTTCGAAGAATGATTCGAGAATCCCGATGACTTTAAGATACAATAAAGATACAATATTTGGTTTACGGTATGGGGGAAAAACACGTATATGTGATATTAGACATTAACTTAGGTATATAGGAACTAAAAAAAAATATATCTAATTTGTCTTACTATTGTGAATTTGGATAGGGATTTCAATAGAAACCTTTCCATTTCGTCGGTAATTGTGACTTGAATATTGGTTGATTGTATCATTAACTATTTCTTTATTTTTGTTTTGGCGCGAGGAACTTATCATGAATCCACTGATTTCTGCCGCTTCCGTTATTGCTGCTGGATTGGCTGTCGGGCTTGCTTCTATTGGACCTGGGGTTGGTCAAGGTACTGCTGCGGGACAGGCTGTAGAAGGGATCGCGAGACAACCAGAGGCGGAAGGAAAAATACGGGGTACTTTATTACTTAGTCTAGCTTTCATGGAAGCTTTAACAATTTATGGGTTAGTTGTAGCATTAGCTCTTTTATTTGCGAATCCTTTTGTTTAATCCTAAAAACACATATTTTTATTTATTTCCGTAAGATTTGTTGATCTTGTTTTTTCGAATTATTTTAATATTTAATTCCTACAATTTAATTACTTAGGAACAACAACCCACGTAAATCCCTGGTTTAAGAATGAGGATCCAACTAACTTTTTCCTTTACCTTCTTAGTCCAATGGACGAACTTTTTTTAGGAAGTATTGCAATTGTATTGTAACAAACGAGGTATTTCGCAACTGACCTGTATAAGACCTGGTACCGAATTCGAATCGAACTAATTCGAATCGAATAAGTATCAAGCTTATTGGAAATTTCCAAGACTTGGAAATTTCCAATTGAAAAAAAAATCCATTAAAATTCATTTCTAATATCAATATATTTTTTTGACTCAATTTACTATTTTCTATTTCGAAATAGTGAAAGTCATAATAAAAGAATACAATTAAAGAATAGAAATAAAAAAAAATTAAGTAGTCTATCTATAACTAGAAGAAAGCTATAACTATAAGAAAGAGGAGATCATATGAAAAATGTAACCGATTCTTTCCTTTCCTTGGGTTATTGGCCATCCGCGGGGAGTTTCGGGTTTAATACTGATATTTTTGCAACCAATCTAATAAACCTAAGCGTAGTACTTGGTGTGTTAATTTTTTTTGGAAAGGGAGTGTTAAGTGATTTATTAGATAATCGAAAACAAAGGATCTTGAAGACTATTCAAAATTCAGAAGAATTACGCAAAGGGGCCCTAGACCAGTTAGAAAAAGCCCGGGCCCGCTTACGGAAAGTCGAAATAGAAGCGGATCAATTTCGAATGACTGGATACTCTGAAATAGAACGAGAAAAATTGAATTTGATTAATGCAACTTATAAGACTTTGGAACAGTTAGAAAAT